AGGAAATGAGAGATCTTTTGTTCCACCACAGAGAATTATTTGGTTCTTGCATCCCAAATAATTTCCCTGATACGTCAGAACGATCATTTACGGGATTTAATGACAGATTCATTCTTTTCTTTTAACTATAGGGTCCTGGTCATTTGATTTGGTAATAAAGATAATAACGAATAGAAAGGAATTAATGACTTGGACTGGGTATTAACGGTCAATCTCCGGTAGAAGGTTCCGTCGGAACAATTATTTATTTCAGGTACCTCTTAAATAAAAAAAAAAAAGAGAGAAAATGTGGGGAGAAATGACAAGAAGATATTGGAACATGAATTTTGAAGAGATGATGAAAGCAGGAGTTCATTTTGGCCATGGTACTAGGAAATGGAATCCTAGAATGGCACCTTACATCTCTTCAAAGCGTAAAGGTATTCATATTACAAATCTTACTCGAACTGCTCGTTTTTTGTCAGAAGCCTGTGATTTAGTTTTTGATGCAGCAAGTATAGGAAAACACTTCTTAATAGTTGGTACCAAAAATAAAGCAGCCAATTCAGTAGCATCAGCTGCAATAAGGGCTCGGTGTCATTATGTTAATAAAAAATGGCTCGGTGGTATGTTAACGAATTGGTCCACTACAGAAATGAGACTTCATAGGTTCAGGAACTTGAGATCGGAACAAAATACGGGGAAACTCAACTGTCTCCCGAAAAGAGATGTAGCAATGTTGAAGAGGCAATTATCTCACTTGCAAACCTATCTGGGCGGGATCAAATATATGACGGGGTTACCCGATATTGTAATCATCGTTGATCAGCAAGAAGAATATACGGCTCTTCGAGAATGTCTCACTTTGGGGATTCCAACAATTTGTTTAATCGATACAAATTGTGACCCGGATCTCGCAAATATTCCGATTCCAGCGAACGATGACGCTATAGCTTCAATCCGATTGATTCTTAACAAATTAGTATCCGCAATTTGTGAGGGCGGTTCTAGCTATATAAGAAATTGTTGATTAATAATAGGATAAGTCAATGACTTTGGAAACTCCATAAATTGATTGAATCGGTTACTATCCCTGAGTCTCAAAAAAGAGATCAAAATCACTGGGGATATTATGTGATCACTTGGGATCCGAAATATACGATTGATTCAAAGTAGACGAGTTGAGAAAGAGATACGAGATGGCTGAATCAAAATAATTCCTTTTTAAGTTCTATTTATGTCAGAGGGCAATATGAATGTTTTACCCTGTTCCATCAACTCACTAAAAGTGTTATACGATATATCCGATGTGGAAGTAGGCCAACATTTTTATTGGCAAATAGGGGGTTTCCAAGTCCATGCCCAAGTACTTATCACTTCTTGGGTTGTAATTGCTATCTTATTAGGTTCAGCCACTATAGCTGTTCGGAATCCACAAACCATTCCAACCGACGGTCAGAATTTCTTCGAATATGTCCTCGAATTCATTCGAGACTTGAGCAAAACTCAGATTGGAGAAGAATATGGTCCTTGGGTTCCCTTTATTGGAACTATGTTCCTATTTATTTTTGTTTCTAACTGGTCAGGTGCCCTTTTACCCCGGAAAATCATACAGTTACCGCATGGAGAGTTAGCTGCACCCACGAATGATATAAATACTACTGTTGCTTTAGCTTTACCTACGTCAGTGGCATATTTCTATGCGGGTCTTACCAAAAAAGGATTGGGTTATTTCGGTAAATACATTCAACCAACTCCAATACTTTTACCAATTAACATCCTAGAAGATTTCACAAAACCCTTATCACTTAGTTTTCGACTTTTCGGGAATATATTAGCGGATGAATTAGTAGTTGTTGTTCTTGTTTCTTTAGTACCTTCGGTGGTTCCTATACCTGTCATGTTCCTTGGATTATTCACAAGCGGGATTCAGGCTCTTATTTTTGCAACTTTAGCCGCAGCTTATATAGGTGAATCCATGGAGGGTCATCATTGACTAGCTTCCGAAATGGTCTTAAAAAAAAGCTTATCCCAACTCATACCGGTATATACGATCTAGAATAGGAGCAAAAAAAAAATGTATGATATTAGAGAATTAAAAAAAAGTAAGGGGGGTCGAGCTGGGTATATGTAAGGGCTCTAAGCCAATCCCTGTATATGTTTCGAAGAATGATTCTAGAATCCAGTTCAATAGAAGATACGGATGGTTTACGTTATTAAAGAAACAATGTATATGTGATATTAGATATTCACTAGTTATATATGGGCTATCCATATATATTATTTCCCATCCCACTGAATTTAGACGGATTCCAATGCAAGCCCTTCCGTTTTATCTGTGACTGTGGATTGAATGAATAAACAAATGAAGTCAAGCATGCATATAGAAGAGAAAGAGCGAAGAATTGAAAGAATGGAATGGTTCGGAACAAAGAAATGGAAGAATTGGAACCATATAGATTTACAAAGACTCCACGGATAGGAACTAAAAACGAGATATCGAAGTAGCTCTGATGATTCA